GGACCGGATACTCATAGGTATAGATACTCATAGGTATAGATACTCATAGGTATAGATACTCATAGGTATAGATACTCATAGGTATAGATACTCATAGGTATAGATACTCATAGGTATAGATACTCATAGGTATAGATACTCATAGGTATAGATACTCATAGGTATAGATACTCATAGGTATAGATACTCATAGGTATAGATACTCATAGGTATAGATACTCATAGGTATAGATACTCATAGGTATAGATACTCATAGGTATAGATACTCATAGGTATAGATACTCATAGGTATAGATACTCATAGGTATAGATACTCATAGGTATAGATACTCATAGGTATAGATACTCATAGGTATAGATACTCATAGGTATAGATACTCATAGGTATAGATACTCATAGGTATAGATACTCATAGGTATAGATACTCATAGGTATAGATACTCATAGGTATAGATACTCATAGGTATAGATACTCATAGGTATAGATACTCATAGGTATAGATACTCATAGGTATAGATACTCATAGGTATAGATACTCATAGGTATAGATACTCATAGGTATAGATACTCATAGGTATAGATACTCATAGGTATAGATACTCATAGGTATAGATACTCATAGGTATAGATACTCATAGGTATAGATACTCATAGGTATAGATACTCATAGGTATAGATACTCATAGGTATAGATACTCATAGGTATAGATACTCATAGGTATAGATACTCATAGGTATAGATACTCATAGGTATAGATACTCATAGGTATAGATACTCATAGGTATAGATACTCATAGGTATAGATACTCATAGGTATAGATACTCATAGGTATAGATACTCATAGGTATAGATACTCATAGGTATAGATACTCATAGGTATAGATACTCATAGGTATAGATACTCATAGGTATAGATACTCATAGGTATAGATACTCATAGGTATAGATACTCATAGGTATAGATACTCATAGGTATAGATACTCATAGGTATAGATACTCATAGGTATAGATACTCATAGGTATAGATACTCATAGGTATAGATACTCATAGGTATAGATACTCATAGGTATAGATACTCATAGGTATAGATACTCATAGGTATAGATACTCATAGGTATAGATACTCATAGAGTCATGTTGCGATGTGGTAACATAGGGCCTTAGATTTTTCTAAGCGGAGGTTTGTGCGGCAACGGGTTAGAGGCTTCACAGCAAGATTTTTATAAACCTTGGTCTGGGGGGGGGTTTCAAGGCAATCTATAGGAAAACAAGCTGTGGGGGGGGGAAAGGGGGGGGTTGTCGCAAAAAAACGTGGAATGGCGACAGGGATTCCCGGGGGGCTCCATAAGCTAAACTCCTATAAACCTTGGTCTCGGGGGGGGTTTCAAGGCAATCTACAGGAAAACAAGCTGTGGGGGGGGAAAGGGGGGGGTTGTCGCAAAAAAAACCGCAAAAATTTTTACGGTTGAAAAGGGGGGAATTAGCAGGGATAGTGACATACATATGTCATTCTAGCATTCACTAAAATGCATCATACAAGAGACAATGTAAAATTATGGTACCTGGACTATATGTCCCTAACCTTGACCGTAAGCCGTGTCCCCACTGTGAGTAGCTGATGAAAGGCCCCCCAAAAAAAAATACCAGTAGTCTTTGCTGTCATTAAGTGGCCTGAGCTTGTACCCAGGTATTTAACGCATAGAAGGGATACCTTTTAAAAAGCAATTTGGGCGTCTCTTCACTGTGTGTCCATAGATTCGGTTCCGTCAGATACCTCCTGAAAGTTCAGGGCTGTAACTCTACAATCGAGGTCCATTAGAAGATTCGAGGCACCCTAGGACCGATTCCATGGCTGGTTGACGGGGGTACGATAGGGCTTATGAATTTTGCGTCGAGTTGAGTATGAAGAGTATAGGACTGGCATATTCATGGTTAAATCACTGTATTTGCAATTAATATTTTTGTGTATGAATGGACAGTCCATAGTAGGGTATTATTAAGTATAATTATAATAATCTGATAGATTTTAAGCAAGGGAAGGTCTCACCTTGATAATATGAATGAAGCATTCAATAAAGGGGTAAATGTGTGATGTAACTCTTAAGTAGTAAAATTTTTAAAATTATTAAGTTCAAGGTATACAGGAATAAAGGTTATCTGTCAATGAGGATCAACCGGTTGGACTCACTTAGGAATTATGATCTGCGTATTCGTTAACAAGGGAAGGTACAATCAAGTAGTCATGATATGGGCGGGTACCATACATATAGTGGGGATTTAAATTTTTGGTCAGGTAAATAAAATGTAAGATGGACATAAGTAAGGGATATGGTAAGCTTGGGGTAAATAAATTAATGTACGATATACATAGTATATCATTAATCATACATTAATTGTCTTTAATCATTCATATTCTATGTGATCTTATATAATGTACGTCTTAATATGTATAAATGTAAATGTATGATTATTATACATATACTATCATTAAACATACATTTATGTTATGGAGGAATATATGTTCGTCTTAATATGGGGCATATAAATTTATGCTCGATATACATAGCGACGGGGGCAGTTGTTTTAAATTTTAAGGAGTTTGTTTTCAAGGAGGCCTAATGATGGGACGAGGAGGACAAAGATAATAAAATAGAGTCCAGAGGCGACTTGACCGATGGTGATAAAGGGGTCTTCTACGGGTTGGCCGCCGATTCATGTGAGGATAGCTGTATTGGCGATTAGGGCTCAAAAGAGTGTTTTTGCGATGGGGCGGAACATGAGGGAGCGTAGCTTGGAGGTGTGGATGATAGGCATGAGGAATAGGACTAAAATAGAGAGTAAGAGAGCCAGAACCCCCCCTAATTTATTAGGAATTGAGCGTAAGATGGCATAGGCAAATAGAAAGTATCACTCTGGCTTAATATGAGGGGGTGTAACGAGGGGGTTAGCTGGTGTGAAGTTGTCTGGGTCTCCTAGGAGGTTGGGGGCGAAGGTGGAGAGGGCTGCAAGGGCTCCGAGTATAACAGCGAAGCCTAGTAGGTCTTTGTAGGAAAAGTATGGGTGGAAGGTGATTTTATCGAGATTAGAATTAAGACCAGTGGGGTTGGATGACCCTGTTTGGTGAAGGAACAGAAGATGGATCATGCTTGCGGCTGCAATGATAAAGGGCAGGATGAAGTGGAATGTGAAGAATCGGGTGAGAGTGGCATTGTCTACTGAAAACCCGCCTCAGATTCATTGGACTAGATCGGTACCGACATAGGGGGCGGCTGATAAGAGGTTGGTAATTACTGTGGCGCCTCAAAATGATATTTGCCCTCATGGCAGAACATAGCCGACAAAGGCTGTAGCTATAACTAAGAATAGAAGGATTACGCCGATGTTTCATGTTTCTTTATATAGGTAAGAGCCATAATACAAACCTCGCCCGATGTGCAGGTAGATACAGATAAAAAAGAAAGATGCGCCGTTGGCATGCAAATTTCGGAGGAGCCAGCCGTTATTTACGTCTCGACAGATATGTGCTACAGATGAAAATGCGAGGGATGTATCAGCTGTGTAGTGTATAGCCAAGAATAGGCCTGTGGCGATTTGGGCAATAAGGCAGACTCCCAGGAGGGAGCCGAAGTTTCATCACACAGAGATGTTGGCTGGGGTGGGGAGGTCAATAAAAGACCCATTAATGATTTTGAGAAGGGGGTGGGATTTTCGGATTGTTGGGGCCATAAGTTTTTGTAGTTGAATAACAGCGATAGCTTTTCAAGCTATAGGTCCAGGTTAAAGCCCTGGCAGAAATACATGATTATAGAAATTTGTTTATTAGTGGGGCTATTGGCTGTGGCTTCTAACCCTTCTCCCTATTATGCTGCGCTAGGTTTAGTTGGGGGTTCTGGGGTTGGGTGTTTAGTATTAATTAAGGGGGGGGTTAGCTTTTTGTCCCTAGTTTTGTTTTTAGTATATCTAGGGGGAATAATAGTGGTGTTCGCTTATTGTGCTGCGTTGGTAGCAGAGCCTTATCCGGAGGCGTGGGGGAGTCGGGTGGTAATAATTTATCTTATCGTGTATAATTTTCTGCTCTTTGTTTTTTGAGGCATACAAAAAGAGCATGGGGATACAAAACTTTTGTACTCCGGAGCCGGATTGGAGGTAGTTCATGGTGAGTGGTGGGGAATTGGAAATTTACTATGTGACGGGGGGTGAGTTTTGTTCTTTGGCGGGTGGGCGTTGTTGCTAACTTTGTTTGTAGCTTTAGAGGTAGTACGAGGGTACAAATGAGGGGGAACCTTACGAGCTGTAAGATCGTTAATGCAGAGATTAAGGTAATAAAAAGAATTGATAAATATGTTTTGATCAAGCCGGTTTGGGAGATTCGGGTGACTTTAATAGGTTGCAGTTGGGTTTTTTCAATGTGGTCCGGGCCAAATTTCTTTAGTAAAATTGACTCGATTAAGTGGGTGATAATTTGTCCGGCTGAGTTAAGGGTAATATCTGAGGAGGAACGGTGGATAATTTGATTATAAAATAGGGGGTCATATTTTTTTGATGCAGCATAATTTGTTGGAGGGGTTGTTCAGAATGTTTTCGCAAGATCATAAGCAATAGCGAAAGCTAGGAGTGTAATAATTAGGGCTGTTAGTTTTATGTAGGCGGGTATGGTGTGAATAATAGGATGATTTGGGAGAGTAACATTAGAAATTAAAAGACCGGCTAGAACACTACCGACAGCTAGACGAGTGAGTGAATTTAATACACGGGTATCATTTTCATCATACAAGAGGATTGGGTTTGTTCGCGGGTACAATATTGAGGCAAAATAAATTAGGCGTATACTATAGACGGCGGTGAAAGCGGTGGCAATAAGGGTCAGTGTGAGTGCTATAGAATTGGCGTAGGATGTACTAGCTGCTTCAATAATGGCGTCTTTAGAATAGAAGCCGGCAAGGAATGGAATACCTATCAGGGCAAAGCTGCCGATAGAGAGGCAGGTAGTTGTTATTGGGAGGGCTTGTTGGAGACCCCCTATTTTGCGGATGTCTTGTTCATCATTAATAGAGTGAATAATGAGGCCGGAGCATAGGAATAATATAGCTTTAAAGAAGGCATGAGTACAAATGTGAAAGAAGGCAAGATAGGGGAAGTTGAGTCCGATTGCAACCATCATTAGGCCGAGTTGGCTGGAAGTGGAGTAAGCAATGATTTTTTTAATATCATTTTGGACTAAAGCACAAGTAGCAGCAAAAAATGTAGAAATAGCACCGAGACAAAGACAAATTGTAAGGGCTGTTTGGTTTTGGGATAGGAGGGGGTGAATGCGGATAAGGAGAAAAATGCCGGCTACTACTATTGTGCTAGAATGTAGTAGGGCAGATACGGGGGTGGGACCTTCTATTGCTGAGGCAAGTCAGGGGTGAAGACCAAATTGAGCAGATTTGCTTGCTGCAGCAGTAATAAAGCCGATAAGAAGAACTGTAGAGGGATGTATCGAGAGAATAAAGGGGAGTTCTACTGATTGGGCATTTTTTATTAATCAGCAGAATGTAAGTAGGAAGCCGATATCCCCAATACGGTTATAAAGAACAGCCTGTAGAGCTGCTGCAGCGGCGTTACTTCGGGCATGGTATCAGCCGATTAATAAAAAGGATATAATTCCCACACCTTCCCATCCTATAAATAAAAGGAGAAGATTTCCTGCGGAGACAAGCGTAATTATGGCTAATAAAAAGATTAACAGGTATTTAAAGAAGCCCCCAATATTAGGGTCAATGTGCATATATCATGTAGAAAATTCCAGGATACTTCATGTTACGAGAAGTGCAACGGGAATAAAGAGGATAGAATATTTATCAAATTGTGTTGTCAGGGAAAGGTTGGTAAGTCCAAAATCGAACCATTTTAGGTTAGCTGAAGTATCTATTTGTCCTTCAGACACAAAAAGTAGAAGTGGAATAAGAGAAACAAAGAACGCATTTTTTACTGCGTTTTTAGTGTTTAGGTGGAAGGTTTTAGATTCGGGGTTTGTTAGGGGATAGACAATCAGGAGGATAGAAATAATTATTGCGGCAAAAGCTATTGCATTTAGTGTAAACATGACTTATACTAGTGTTTGGAGTAATACAAGTGTGAGCGAGCCATGGAATTGAACCATGGTGGTGAGGAATTAGCAGTTCTCATTACTCCAGTCGGGCTCGGTGGACAGGAGGGGTTTAACCCCCATCTCTAGAATCACAATCTAGGGTTTTCTTTAAACTATATTCACAGAAGATTAATTCTGGTTTAAGAATAAGCAGTAAGCCGGGTAAAATATGTAGTAATAGTAAAAGGTGCTCTCGAATTTGGAACGGAAATAGTGTTTTGATATGAGTGGGAAGAGAACCTCGTTGGGTTGATCAGAGAACATAAAGGGTGTATGCAGTCGTAAAGATTAAGTTAAGGGCTACTATTAGGAAGGCAAGGGGGGATCAATTATAGAGCGAGATTATGATGAGGACTTCACCTGCAAAATTAATTGATGGGGGTAAGGCTATATTAAATAAAATAATTGTTAATCATCAAGCTCCGGCAAGGGGAAAAATAAGTAGGGCCCCTCGGAGTAAAATTATTGTTCGGCTATTTGTGCGTTCGTAAGTAGTGGTGGCAAGACAGAAGAGAGCTGATGAGGTTAGGCCATGGGCAATTATCATTGCTATTGCCCCCGAATAACTTCAAGGGGAGGAGATTAGGGCGGCAGCGACTACTAGATTTATATGGCTTACTGATGACATGGCAATTAAGGATTTTAAGTCAGTTTGTCGTAGGCAGAGAAGAGCTGTAGCTAGAATACCTAAAATAGCAATAAGTATAATGAATAATGTTTGATTAAGGGCATTTTCTTGGAGAAGGGTGGATGTGCGAAGAATCCCATAGCCTCCGAGCTTTAGGAGAGTTCCCGCTAGAACTATAGAGCCTGCGATTGGAGCTTCTACATGAGCTTTGGGGAGTCATAGGTGGAGGCAGTACATAGGCAGTTTAACAAGAAAAGCGGCATTGTAAGTGGCTCAGAATAGGCCGGGGTAGTTTGTTGAAGCTTGGGTAATGCTCAGGGTATGGGTAAGAGCAGGTAATAAGGAGCCATGTGTAGAATAAAATTTGATAAGTCAAATTATTAGTGGAACTGCCCCCAGTATAGTATAAAAAGCTAAGTATGTGCCGGCTTCTAGTCGTCGTTCTTGGGCGCCTCATCGTGTGATGATAATTATTGTGGGTACTAGAGAGGCTTCGAAGAAAATAAAAAAAAGTATCAGGTCTGAGGATGTAAAGGCTAGTAAGGTGGTGAGTTGAAGAAATGTACTATTAACAATATAAGTTCGTTGTCGGTTAATGGGTTCTAAGTACATTTTGCTTTGACTGGCTAATATGGTTAAAGGAAATAGTCAGCATGTCAAGATGGCTAGGGGTCCTGAGATCTTGTCGATAAAAAATAAAGAATTAGAAAAGTTAAAGTCTTGGAGGAAGATCCAGGACATCGAGAAGAAGGCAATAAAGAAGCCTTGGGTAGTAATTAAGGTTCATAAATATTTAGGGGGTGCCAACAAAGTTGTAAAAAACAAGGAAAGTCAGGCAGAAATAATTATTAGCATTGCAGGAGATTAAGGGTTTTTAGGTTATCATTACCGTGAGAGCGAGCAGTGGCGACTATCAAAGATAGTCCTAATCCTGCTTCACAGGCGGATATAGTTAGTATTACTAGGGGGGCTATAAGGGGGGTGATTGATAGTTGATTGGGTCAAAGGCTGAGCCCGATAAAAATGGTCAATATTATACCCTCCAGACATAGGAGGGCTGACAGGAGATGTATGCGGTGGAAGGATAAACCTATAAGTACAATTGCAAATATCATGATTAAAAGAAAGGTCATAGAGGTACTATGGATTTAAACCATAATTAGCTGAGCCGAAATCAGCTGTCTTTTTTGGACTAGCACCTCATTCAGCTCATTCAAGGCCCCCTTGGAGTCACTCGTAGATGAAGCCGAGGGTTAACAAGATAACAATAATTGAGGCCCAGATGATGGTTATGAGAGGATTGGGGAGTTGAATGGCTCAGGGGGTAGGAAGAAGCAGGGCAATCTCTAGATCAAACAGGAGAAATAAAATGGCTACAAGAAAGAATCGTATGGAGTATGGGAGTCGGGCAGATCCCAGGGGGTCGAAGCCGCATTCATAGGGGGAAAGTTTTTCCGTGTCCGGGGTAATAAGGGGTAGTCAGAAACTCACGGCAGCTAGGATAACGGAGAGAAGAGAGGCGATGGAGAAGAATAGTAACATTATTTTCTCTCGGGTTTTAACCAAGACTAGGTGATTGGAAGTCATCTGTACTAGTTATACTAAGAAAATATGAGCCTCATCAATAAATTGATACATAGAGGAAAAGTCAAACAACGTCTACAAAGTGTCAATATCATGCGGCGGCTTCAAAGCCAAAGTGATGTTGTGAGGTGAAGTGAAAAAACAATTGACGAAGAAAACATGTAATAAGAAAGATTGATCCAATGATAACATGCAGGCCATGGAAGCCAGTTGCTACAAAAAAGGTGGTTCCGTAGATTCCGTCAGCAATAGTAAAAGGGGCCTCGTAATATTCTATTGCTTGAAGAAGGGTAAAATAGAGACCCAGCGTGACTGTGATAGCTAGGGCTTGGAGGGCCCCTTTTCGGTCAGCTTGCATAATACTATGATGGGCTCAAGTAACTGATACCCCAGAGGCTAGGAGAACTGCTGTGTTAAGAAGGGGAATTTCGAATGGGCTAAATGGGGTAATTCCGGTTGGGGGTCAGCATTCACCAACTTCAGGGGTTGGGGCAAGGCTAGCGTTGTAGAATGCTCAGAAGAAGCCAATGAAGAAAAATACTTCAGAGGTAATAAATAAAATTATACCGTAGCGAAGTCCCTTTTGTACTGGGGGTGTATGATGACCTTGAAAGGTGCCTTCGCGAACTACATCTCGTCATCACTGATATATAGTTAGGAGTATTAGGGTGAGGCCTATTGCTAAAATAATAAAGTTATTAAAGTGGAATCATGCGGCAAGACCTGATGTTAATAAAAAAGCGGCGGCGGCTCCTGTTAAGGGCCAAGGACTGGGGTCAACTATGTGGAAAGCGTGAGCTTGGTGGGCCATAAGTGTTTTCTTGGAGATACAGGCTTAGAAGTAAAACAAAGACGTAAGCCTGAATTATTGCGACTGCGATTTCAAGAATAGTTAATAAGATAAGAACGCCAAAGGTTAATATAGAAGCTGTGGGGGACAGGGAAAAGATTGCAGATACGGCTGATGAAATCAAGTGAATAAGAAGGTGCCCGGCAGTAAGGTTGGCGGTAAGTCGGACTCCCAAGGCCAGGGGGCGGATAAATAAGCTAATAGTTTCAATTATAATCAAAACGGGAATAAGTGGGGCAGGTGTACCTTCTGGGAGAAAATGTGCTAGCGAGTGATTAAATTGATTGCGAAATCCCACAAGAACTGTTGCGAGTCAAAGGGGGAGGGCCAGGCCGAGATTAATAGATAGTTGGGTTGTTGGTGTAAATGTATACGGGAATAGGCCTAGTAAATTTATGCTCAGGAGGAATGCTATTAGAGAGGTGAGAAGGAAGGCTCATTTGTGAGCTGGAGAATTTAAAGGTAAAAAGATTTGCTTAGTAAATGTGGTTAAGAATCAGTTTTGTGAAGTTAAAAGACGATTACTAACTCACCGGGTGGAATGTGATGGGAATAGGAGTCATGGAACTAGCATGGCTAGTAGAATGAGGGGGATACCAAATGAGGTTGAGGAGGCAAATTGGCTAAACAGATCTATTGTCATGGTCAGGTCCAGGTAAATTTAGTTATTTTTGTACTTTTGGTATTTGGCTCATTTAAATTAGTGTGGCCTAAAATTTTGTTTGGTGCCAAAAGTAAAAAAATAAATCATGCAAGAAGGAGATAAAGAAGTCAGGGGCTTGGATTAAGTTGGGGCATGTCACTAAGGGTGGTTGGAATCACCTGTCTACAGCTTAAAAGGCTGTCGCTAACCTACAGCTTCTTAATGAGGCGTCTTGGGCAGTATTAATTCAGCTTAAAAAGTCAGGAACTGGTAGGGCTTCTACTACAATTGGCATAAAACTGTGGTTTGCTCCACAAATTTCAGAACATTGGCCGTAATAGACTCCTGGGTGGGGGATGAGAAAAGAAGTTTGGTTGAGTCGGCCTGGAATTGCGTCCGATTTTACACCTAATGCAGGGACGGCCCAGGAATGGAGGACGTCTTCAGCGGTAATCAGGATTCGTGCGGCTGTTCCGATTGATGTTACTATTCGGTTATCAACTTCAAGGAGGCGGAAGTGCCCGGGCTCTAGGTCTTTGGTTGGGATTATGTAGGAGTCGAAGTTGAGGTCAGTGAAGTCAGAATATTCGTAACTTCAGTACCACTGGTGTCCGATCGTCTTAATGGTTATATCTGGGTTACTAATTTCATCCATCAAATATAGGATGCGGAGAGATGGTAGGGCAATTACAATAAGGATAATGGCCGGCATAATTGTTCAGACTATTTCAATTTCTTGGGCATCAATTGTATTGGTGCTAGAGAGTTTTGTCGTCATTAGAACAGAAATAATATATAAAACTAGTATGCTAATTAAAAGTACTGCTATAAGGGCATGATCATGAAAGTGGAGGAGTTCTTCTATAATAGGTGAGGCTGCGTCTTGGAAGCCGAGTTGGGTGGGGTGTGCCATAGAGGAATACAAGAGTCTAACTAGTAATTTTGCCTTGACAAGGCAGTGTTATTATTTAACTAATTCCTCAAGAAAGTGACAGAGAGGCTATGTGTCTGGCTTGAAACCAGGGTATGGGGGTTCAATTCCCTCCTTTCTCGTGTTAATTTGATGGAGAAAGTTGATTCTTCGAATGTGTGGTAGTGTGGTGGGAAGCCCAGTAGTCACTCGATATTAGTTGAGGTGAGTTCTGATCCGGAGAAGAGGCGTTTAGCGGCGAAAGCCTCTCAAATAATAAATATCATTATTACTACGGCTACTAGGGAAATTAGAGAGCCTACGGATGAAACTGTATTTCATAGGGTGTAGGCATCAGGGTAGTCTGAATAGCGACGAGGTATTCCGGCTAAACCAAGAAAGTGTTGTGGAAAAAAGGTTAAATTTACTCCGGTAAATATAACTACAAAGTGAATTTTAGTTCATAATTCATGGAGGGTAAAACCTGTGAAGAGGGGGAATCAGTGAACAAACCCGGCCATGATGGCAAAGACTGCCCCCATAGATAAAACATAATGAAAGTGGGCTACTACATAATAAGTATCATGAAGTACAATGTCGATTGAAGAGTTAGCTAAGACAATTCCGGTTAGTCCTCCAACCGTAAATAGGAAAATAAACCCAAGGGCTCACAGTATAGGGGCTTCCCATTTAATAATTCCCCCATGTATAGTAGCTAGTCAGCTAAATACTTTAACTCCGGTTGGGATGGCAATAATTATTGTAGCAGATGTGAAGTAGGCACGTGTGTCAACATTGAGATCCGTAGTAAATATGTGATGAGCCCAAACAATAAATCCTAAAAGGCCAATGGATAATATAGCTCAAACTATACCCATATATCCGAAGGGCTCTTTTTTGTTAGAGTAGTAAGCAACCACATGGGAAATAATGCCGAAGCCTGGGAGAATAAGAATATATACTTCTGGGTGACCAAAGAATCAAAACAGGTGCTGGTAAAGAACGGGGTCCCCCCCACCTGCGGGATCAAAAAATGTTGTGTTTAAGTTTCGATCGGTCAACAGTATTGTGATACCTGCTGCTAGGACTGGGAGGGATAGAAGAAGTAGTACAGCGGTGATTAGTACAGATCAAACAAAAAGGGGTGTTTGGTATTGCGTGATTGATGTGGGCTTCATATTAATAATTGTTGTAATAAAGTTGATGGCCCCTAGAATTGATGAAACCCCGGCCAAATGAAGGGAGAAGATGGCTAGGTCTACAGAGGGTCCTGCATGGGCAAGGTTTCCTGCCAGGGGAGGATAAACAGTTCAGCCTGTGCCTGCCCCGGCTTCAACCGTGGAGGATGCTAGAAGGAGAAAGAAGGAGGGGGGCAAGAGTCAAAAACTCATGTTGTTTATTCGGGGAAAGGCCATATCGGGGGCTCCGATCATGAGTGGCACAAGTCAATTTCCGAAGCCCCCAATTAGAATGGGCATAACCATAAAGAAAATTATAACGAAGGCATGAGCAGTAACAATTACATTGTAGATTTGGTCATCACCGAGGAGAGTCCCAGGTTGGCTGAGTTCTGCTCGAATAAGCAGGCTAAGAGCCGTACCGACTATTCCGGCTCAGGCACCAAAAATTAAGTAAAGGGTTCCGATGTCTTTGTGGTTTGTAGAAAAAAATCAGCGGGTAAATATCACAGGTAAAGTGGCCGAGTAGGCGGCGGGTTGTAGCCCCGAAGACAGAGGTTTAAGCCCTCTCTTTACCAGGCTCCGGAGTGTGAACACGTGCGGTTGCAAACCGCAAAACGCAGGATAATACCTGCCGGGGCTTCTCCCGTTTAAAGAAGCGGGAGAAGTAGAATGAAGCCCGCTGGATAGAGTATTTAGCTGTTAACTAAAATATTACGGGATCAAGGCCCGTCATTCTAGAGGGCTTTATCTTAATTAAAGGGCCTGAGTTGCATTCAGGAGATGTAGATTAGTATTCTGCAAGTCCTACAGAAACTGAAGGGATTTAACCTCCGCTTAAGGCTTTGAAGGCCTTTGGTCTTTGTTAGCCTAAGTTTCTATAAAAAAATGAGGAGAGTTGTGGTAAGGGGTAAAAAAATAAGTGCAAGAGTGTTTATGATCGCGGTAATTGGGAGGGATTTGTTTGATGTTCGTCAAAAGGAAAATGAATTGGGGGTGTTAGGCGGGAGAGTTAGGGAGACAATATATGTTAGTCGGAGATAAAAGAATAGGGCTAGTAAAGAGGCTAGTATGACTAGGGCAGCAAGAAGGGTAGCGTTTTGTTTTACTAGTTCGAGGGTAATAAGTAATTTGGGGGCAAAACCTGATAGTGGTGGGAGTCCTGCTAGGGACAGGAGAATAAGTAGCGTAGAGGCGGTGAGGGCGGGGGTTTTTGATCATGAGGTAGAGATCTCTGACATTTTTGTGGTGGAAAGGGTTATTAGAGATAAAAATATAGAAGCTGTTATAATAATGTAGAGAATAAAGTTGAATAGGGTCAGGCTTGGATTAAATTTTAAAACAATAATTATTCATCCCAGGTGGCCAATTGAGGAAAATGCTATAATTTTGCGTAGTTGAGTTTGACCAATCCCCCCTCATCCCCCTACAAGAATAGAGGTGAGGCCTAGAATAATTGTTAGGTCTAAATTAATTAGATGAGAAGTTTGGAGAAGAAGTGTTATTGGGGCAATTTTTTGTCAGGTGGATAAAATTAGTCCTGTAGACAGTGAGATCCCCTGTAAGACTTCGGGCATTCAGAAGTGTAGGGGGGCAAGCCCGAGTTTTATTATAAGGGCGATGGAGAGAGCATTTATTGGTAGGTCAGAAATAGAGTCAATGTTTCACTCTCCGGTTTGTCATGCATTAATGAGGCTGGAAAATAAAACTAAGGCGGAAGCAGCGGCTTGTGTGAGGAAATATTTTGTAGCAGCTTCGATGGCTCGTGGGTGGGGGGTTTTTGTTATGAGGGGAATAATAGCAAGGGTGTTGATTTCTAGGCCAACTCAGGCAAGGAGTCAGTGATAGCTCGAGAGGGTAATGGTAGTTCCGATGGCGAGGCTTAGTAAGAAAATTGTCAGGGCAAGGGGGTTAATTAGTAAAGGAAGGATTTTAACCAACATTGTTGGGGTATGGGCCCAAAAGCTTATTTAGCTGACTTTACTAAGGAGTAGTATAAAGGAAGTACAAAGGGTTTTGATCTCTTAGGTATAGGTTCGATTCCTATTTCTTTAGAGGAAGTGAGGGGGTTTGAACCCCTATTAGCCTCCCTATCAAGGAGGTCCTTAGCTTTCAGGCACGCTTCCAGGGTAGGGGGGGAGAAAATAGAAAGGAGACAGGCATAGAAATATGGAAGATAATTAGGGCTAGTGTGAGGGGGAGAAAATTTTTTCACACAAGGTGTATGAGCTGATCGTAGCGGAACCGTGGGTAAGAGGCTCGAACCCAGAGAAAACAAAGGGAGAGAATAGAGGCTTTAGTCATAAGAAAGGCTGTTGAGAGTGTTAGTGATGTTAGGCAAGATCCGAGAAAAATAATGGTGGATAGTGTATTTATTATGAGGATATTAGCATACTCTGCTAGGAAAAATAGGGCAAATGGTCCGCCTGCGTACTCAACGTTGAAGCCAGATACTAGTTCAGATTCGCCTTCTGTTAGGTCAAAGGGGGCTCGGTTGGTTTCGGCTAGGGTGGAGACAAATCATATAAGTGCTAGGGGTCAAAGGGGGAAGACCAGTCATATGTATTGCTGTAAAGTGCTAAAGGCAGAGAGAGAAAACCCCCCCGCTAGGAAGATAGCACATAGGATAATTAGGGCTAATGTTACTTCATAAGAGATAGTTTGGGCAACAGCTCGGAGGGCCCCGATTAAGGCATATTTAGAATTGGAGGCTCAGCCTGAGCCTAAAATTGTATATACAGTTAAGCTGGAGATGGCGAGGATAAATAAAATACTGAGGTTAAGGTCTGAATATGGGATGGGAAGGGGAAATGGAGTTCATATGATTATGGCAAGGGTCAGGGCAAGGGTTGGGGCAAGAATAAATAGAATTTGAGAGGATGTTGATGGGCGAATTGGTTCTTTAATAAATAGTTTGAGTCCATCGGCAATGGGTTGAAGAAGTCCGTAGGGTCCGACTACATTCGGGCCTTTACGATGTTGCATATAACCTAGGATTTTTCGTTCGATGAGGGTCAAAAATGCGACGGCTAGGAGAATTGGGGCAATATAAAGAAGGGGGAGAAGGTGCATTAAAAGAAATTTCATAAGTTAGTGGGGGGATTTGAACCCCCGGTTGAAAGGGCTTAGATCTTTTGCATAACCGAGCTCTGCCACGCTAACTACCTTGGTCTGCGGTGCAGTATTAGGTCTAGACTAATTAAGATAAATTCATTAGTGAAGAGAATGGCTTGTTTTTGCATTGGCCATGTTGTCCCGATCCTTTCGTACTAGGGAAAACACTTTATAGATAGAAACCGACCTGGATTGCTCCGGTCTGAACTCAGATCACGTAGGGTTTTAATCGTTGAACAAACGAACCTTTAGTAGCGGCTGCACCACTAGGATACCCTGATCCAACATCGAGGTCGTAAACCCACTTGTCGATAGGAGCTCTTGAAGTAGATTGCGCTGTTATCCCCAGGGTAACTTGGTTCGTTGATCAAAAAAATTGGATCATTAAACATCAGTTTATTGATTCTTAGAATTGTGGTTCGTAGATAAAGGCGTTGGCCTATTTGTCGTGGAGGTTAATTTTTTCTCCGCGGTCCCCCCAACCCAAAACCAATATATAATTTTCTTGGGCTATAGTGATATAAATGCGTAGAAATATATATTGAGTTTAAAGCTCCATGGGGTCTTCTCGTCTTATATGATAATTCCCGCTTCTTCACGGGAAGATCAGTTTCACTGATTGGAGAAAGGAGACAGTATAGCCCTCGTGATGCCGTTGATACGAGTCCCTATTTAAAGAACAAGTGATTATGCTACCTTCGCACGGTTAGGGTACCGCGGCCGTTAAACTTTGTCACTGGGCAGGCTGGACCTCTTATATTTGATCAAGAGGCGATGTTTTTGGTAAACAGGCGGGGCTAAGGTTTGCCGAGTTCCTTCTTTCTCTTTTAATCTTTCCTGTAATGTGCTAGTGTAAGGTTAACGTGGGTGTTTATAGGGTTTTCTAGGTTAAGTGTTACTATAGTAAGATATTTACGTTAATTACCAATGGTAGGTCCATTTTGGTTTATGCTTACATTTTGGAGAAAGGCATTTTCTTGTTACTAGTTCTAGCATAATTGCTTTTATAAAAATATAAAACAGTTCAGTAGTAGTGAAGGGTTAGATAGGTATGTAGAAATTGGGGGAGAGATAATGGTTAAGCTTTAACGCTTTTTAGAAGGTGGCTGCTTTTAGGCCCACTTTGTTTGGGTCTCCCGTTCTTACCCGGTGTTAGAGGTTGTACCCTGTTTCAAATAAGCTGTGCCTTATTTGAATAGCTCTTAAATTTAGGACTATGTTTAAGTCACATTAGAAATTTAAGGTAGAGCTAAAACTCTTTTCCTGAACAACCAGCTATCTCTAAGCTCGGTAGGCTTTTCACCTCTACTTAAAAATCTTCCCACTCTTTTGCAACAGAGACGGGTTGGCCCCTTGGGCTGTTTTGAAGTAGCTCGCTTAGTTTCGGGGTGTCAAACTAAAAGTTTCATTTTGCTTGGGGAGACTAGCTAGACCATGATGCAAAAGGTACGAGAGTTAATCTCTGCTATTTTTGGCTTTAAAGTTATTTCATTTTTATTTCATCGTTCCCTTGCGGTACTACATCTGAAGCGCTTAGAAATTTTTTGATCGCCTGTACTAAAATGTTAGAATGTTTTGTTTATAAGCAGTAGGGTCGAGAGGTCATGCGGGTAAAATTTACGGCTAGATTTCAGGCTCAAAATGATCCGGGTTAAACAGATATCTATCCGGTGTAAGCGGAGAGCTTTTATTAAGCTACATTTTGTTGTAAGCCAAGTGCACTTTCCAGTACACTTACCATGTTACGACTTACCTCTTCTAAAAGTAAATAATAGGTTAATGATCTGGGTGGGGTAATATCGAAGAGGGTGACGGGCGGTGTGTACGCGTCCCAGAGCCGGGTTAAAAGGAACACTCTATTTTCCTTTTACTACTAAATCCGCCTTCATGACTAGGATTTCACATAGTCTTTCGTATGTTCTAAATTAGAAATTGTAGCCCATTGCTTTCCGTTCCGTGAGCTGCACCTTGACCTGACGTGTTGATGAGAATCATTGGGCCTACTATAAGCGTTCACATGGTAGGCTTTCGACGGAGGTATACAGACTGAAAGGCGAGGAATGGTTAGGTGTAGCGGGGATCATCGATTATAGAACAGGCTCCTCTAGGTGGGTGGGACACCGTCAAGTCCTTTGGGTTTTAAGCATTGCTCGTAGTTCCCCGGCGTTGGATGGTGTAAGTTAATTGTTTACGGCTGGGCATAGTGGGGTATCTAATCCCAGTTTGTCTTCCCAGCTGTCGTGGGTTCAAGTGTAATTAGGGTAACTTTCGTTTATGGTCTTCTTAATAACAAGCTTATCACTACTAAATATTAATTTGACCCTAACTGTTAGGGGCTTTAATCACGCTTAACGCCGGTGACTATCAGCTTGGGCCCCACGGTGTAGCCGCGGCGGCTGGCACCGGGTTAGCCGGCCCTCTTTTCTCTAACTAAATCAAGCTATCGCTTATATTTAAGATTTATCACTGCTGATTACCCTTGGGGGTGTGGTGAGACTAGGTGTTATGGGCAGGAATTGTGCCTGATGCCAGCTCCTTTTCCTGGTGTAGGTTAAAAGGGCGTTCTCACTGGGGTGCTGAGACTTGCATGTGTAAAATGAGAAACAGATGATAGTAAGGCTAGGACCAAACCTTTGTACTCTCAGAACTTTTTAGGGTTCATCTTAGCGTTTTCAGCGCTATACTTTGGGATTAAGCTATAAGAGTACAGGGCATAATTTAAATAGAATGTCGGCTTTGGGGGCCGGTAGTAAAGGTTAAATTCCTTTTGCCTTGAAGCCCTGAGCAGGGTTTAGGCTGCAGTCTCCGGCTTACAAGACCGGTGCTTTAGTTTAAGCTATCAGGGCTTAAGCTTTTACTTGGACTTGCACCAAGAGATGCTGGCTCCTAAGACCAGTGGATGGCTCTTTTCCTTTAAAAGC